ACAATAAAAAAGCACGTGATTTCAAACCTAAATAGAAATTTTTTTCAAATTAGTATAATCCTTCATAAATCTTTGAAAAGAAATATATTGAAATCAAAAAATTAGAAGTGATTAAAGAATATTACTAAGTTACTGTCAAAAAAATTATTTATCTTTTTTTTTTATTACTACTAAAATATAAATCAAATTGTGATTTTATGCAGATACAGAAAAAGTGAATTATAATTCCATATTACAATAATTTATATACATATATTAAGAATAGAACAAAAATTTATACGAAAAAAAACTTCATATTAATTATCTAATATTAATTATCTAATAAAAAACTTTACCTAAAAAAGTTATTTGAGTTTGATTATTTAGAATTATTAAGGAATGTATTTTAATTATGGAATTTAGTGATTGTCTTCCAGTACACTAAGTGAGCTTTTTTTTTTTTTTTTTTTTGCAAGAAATATTATTATAATCGATATTTTTTTTATAATATAATCTATCAGTATAGATTAATTAAATGAACACTCTCGTACGGATTTCAAACGTTAAATAAAACAATTTTAATAACTCAATTTTATAAAAAAAAGTAAAAAAAAAAGTTGGGTTTTCAACTTTTGAATGTCTTTTTTGTTTTGAAAATAATATATAATAAAATTTGAAAGAAAAAAATAACTCGATATGGAGTACGAAAGAATAGAATAATAAATGTCTTTGACATCCAATTATACCACTGAAAAACTTTTTTTCATTTTTGAATGGCAGTTCCAAAAAAACGTACTTCTATCTCGAAAAAGCGTATTCGTAAAAAAATTTGGAAAAGGAAGGGATATTGGACATCGTTGAAAGCTTTTTCGTTAGGGAAATCACTTTCTACAGGTAATTCAAAAAGTTTTTTTGTACAACAAAATAAATAAAAAACACTAGAATAATTAGAATTAGCCTAACTTAAAAAACAAATTTTTTAGAATACATATAAAAAAATAAATAGGAACCAAAAGAAAAAAAAAGGTAATATATAGATAAAAAAGAAAGGTTCACAATGCAATAATAAATAAAGATCTTGTATTTCTTCTTAATTCTTAAGAAGAAATACAAGATCTTTAAGCGAAATCAATAGGTTCTTGAAATTAATTAATTTTAAGTAAAAAAATTTGCACTTTATACCTTTAGGAATTCTTATTTCTCTGAATTCTTATATTCTTTACTTGGAATCAAAATTATAAAAGCATCTATCCATAATTAAGTGAATATTAGATAATAATACTAAATAATAATATATGATATGATTTTTAAGTGATCAAAAAATCTTATGTTTGTACAATATAAAAAGATGCATCAAAATAGATATTTTGATAATTTTTTTTATATTTCTCTTGAGCAACTTAGGCAAATCTGATTTTATTTAAAATTTCTAAGGATTTTGGGGAAGGTTTCATTTTTAGAAAAAAAAACTTTTTTTTTTATTAATGAAATCAGTTGTAAATTCCATTGAATTGGCTTCTTTATTTAAATTTTAATCTCGACGATTTAATAAAAACTTATTAGTATTGTTTTGAACAAGTTGCCGCTATGGTGAAATTGGTAGACACGCTGCTCTTAGGAAGCAGTGCTAGAGCATCTCGGTTCGAGTCCGAGTAGCGGCATAAGATCTTATAAAATAAAAGAGATATTATAAGTTTTATAATCAAATTAATACCCTACTTTTTTTTGCTAAAATCGGGTAAAACCTAGTATTAATTTATTTATTTTTAACAAATTTTTTATGATTTTTTCAATTTTAGAGCATATATTAACTCATATATCTTTTTCGGTCGTTTCAATTGTACTGACAATTTATTTTTTAACTTTATTAGTTAATTTAGATGAAATCATAGGATTTTTTGATTCATCAGATAAAGGAATCGTAATTACGTTTTTTGGTATAACAGGATTATTATTCACTCGTTGGATTTATTCAGGACATTTTCCATTAAGTAATTTATATGAATCATTAATTTTTCTTTCGTGGGCTTTTTCAATTATTCATATGGTTTCCTATTTTAATAAAAAACAAAAAAATCACTTAAACGCAATAACTGCGCCAAGTGCTATTTTTATTCAGGGTTTTGCTACTTCAGGTCTTTTAAACAAAATGCCTCAGCCTGCAATATTAGTACCAGCTCTCCAGTCCCAGTGGTTAATGATGCACGTAAGTATGATGATATTAGGCTACGGCGCTCTGTTATGCGGATCATTATTATCAATAGCTCTTCTAGTCATTACATTTCGCAAAGTCGGACCTACTTTAAAGAATAAAAAAAAAAAAAATTTATTAAATGAATTATTTTCTTTTGATGTACTTTACTACATAAACGAAAGAAATTCTATTTTACTACAACAAAACATTAATTTTAGTTTTTCTAGAAATTATTATAGGTATCAATTGATTGAACAATTAGATTATTGGAGTTTTCGTATTATTAGTCTTGGATTTATCTTTTTAACCGTCGGCATTCTTTCAGGAGCTGTATGGGCTAATGAGACATGGGGTTCATATTGGAATTGGGATCCAAAAGAAACCTGGGCATTTATTACTTGGACCATATTTGCAATTTATTTACATATTAAAACAAATAGGAATGTTCGGGGTATAAATTCTGCAATTGTGGCTTCGATAGGCTTTCTTTTAATTTGGATATGCTATTTTGGCGTCAATCTTTTAGGAATAGGTTTACATAGTTATGGTTCATTTACATCGAATTAAATAAAACATCAACCAAAAAAGAAAGGAATCCAAATAAAAAAGAATAGCATCTATATATAACTTCATATAAGTTAAGAAATCTAATTTAGTTTTAGTAGTAAATCATCAAGAACCTTTTGAATCAAGTAGTACAATGATTCAAAAGGTTCTCACAATACAAAGAGCAAAGACTTCTGATTACAATTTAATTTAATGCTTTTTTATATTTCCTCAAAACTATCCATAAAAATAATTAGATAAAATGGATTCGACCTTGTCACTTGCTAATGAGAGCACAAAATCAGGATAAATCCCAATACCAATTATGGGTAGAAGAATAGAGATTGAAAGAAATAACTCTCGGGGTCCAGAATCAAAAAAAGAAAAGTTTTTGACATTAATTAACTTGTATCCATAGAACATTTGGCGTGACATCGATAATAAATATATAGGAGTTAATATCATTCCAATTGCCATTACAAAAATAATTACAATTTTTGAAATTAAGAAATATTTTTGGCTGGTAATTATTCCAAAAAAAACGATTAATTCTGCAACAAAACCACTCATGCCTGGTAATGCAAGGGAAGCCATCGATAAGATAGTGAACATTGTAAATATCTTTGGAATGGAGATAGCCATTCCACCCATTTCATCAAGATAAACAAGCCGAATTCTATCATAACTCGTTCCTGCCAAGAAAAAAAGTGCAGCGCCAATAAATCCATGAGAGATTATTTGTAAAATCGCTCCATTAAGCCCAGGATCCGTTATAGAACCAATACCTATAATTATAAAACCCATATGAGATACAGAAGAATACGCTATTCTCTTTTTTAAATTACGTTGACCGGGAGATGTTGAAGCTGCATAAATTATTTGAATTGTACCGACTACCATCAACCAAGGAGAAAACATAGAATGGGCGTGAGGTAATAATTCCATATTGATTCGAACCAACCCATATGCTCCCATTTTTAATAAGATTCCAGCGAGAAGCATACAGGTACTGTAATGCGCTTCGCCGTGGGTGTCAGGTAACCAAGTATGTAAAGGTATAATCGGTGATTTGACGGCAAAAGCAATAAGAAATCCAATATAAAATAGTATTTCGAGTGTGACAGGATAGGATTGATTAGCTAATAGTTCTAAATTTAATGTTGGTTCGTTCGAACCATATAAACTTATACCTAAAACTCCTAGTAATAAAAAAAGAGAACTTCCTGCAGTATATAAAATAAATTTTGTAGCTGAATACAGACGTTTCTTTCCACCCCACATGGCTAAAAGTAGATAAACGGGAATTAATTCTAATTCCCACATGATGAAAAAAAGTAAAAGATCCCGAGAAGAAAATGATCCTATTTGACCGCTGTACATTGCTAACATCAGGAAATGGAATAATCGGGAATCCCGAGTAACTGGAAAAGCCGCTAAAGTAGCTAAAGTAGTAATAAATCCCGTCAGTAAAATCGTTCCTATAGAAAGTCCATCTATTCCCAGTCTCCAGTAAAAATAAAAAAAATTGATCCATTTATAATCTTCGGACAGTTGAATTAATGGATCGTCCATTTTAAAATTATAACAAAAAGCGTAGGTCGTTATAAGAAGTTCTAAGATACAAATGCATATAGTATACCACTTATTGACTTTATTTCCCCTATGCGGGAGAAATAACATTAACAAACCGGCAGATATTGGAAAAACAACAATTATTGTTAACCAAGGAAAATCATTCGTGGTAAAGACAAGATACACCAGGTCCAAAGAACGCGTACTCAAAAAAAATATATAAATAAAAAAATATAATTTAACTTTTTTGAGTACGAGTACTTGTCAATAAAATCAATAAAAAAAAGAAAATGTATTCCAAATTTATTCAAATGAGGTTTTCAGTAACGTATCAATAAGCTAGACCCATGCTTCGAGTTGTTTCATGCCATAAATAAACTCGAACGCTCAAAAAATCCGTTGGACAGGCAGATTCACATCTCTTACAACCAACACAATCCTCGGTTCTTGGAGCAGAAGCTATTTGTTTAGCTTTACATCCATCCCAAGGTATCATTTCTAATACGTCTGTAGGGCATGCTCGGACACATTGAGTACATCCTATACAGGTATCATAAATTTTTACTGAATGTGACATAGGATCTATAGTTTTTTGAATGTCATAAATTTTCAATCTAGTAAACTTCTAACTAAATGATATATTAAAATACTAGATGAAGCAATGATTTCCTTTAATAGAATTTTTTTTTTATGAATTCCGGCTCAATTGATAAAAAAAGTCGGGCTAAAATACTTTGATTTCTTAGATTTTCACAAATATAATCTAGTAAGTCATAACCTATCATATATGCAAATTTCAACCTATAATTTTTGTATTTATGCTACTTATTTAATAAGGTCGATTGGTTGATGCGAGTTGATTTTCTATTACGATAAATTGATGAGACTATAGCTAATCCAATAGCTGCTTCAGCGGCTGCAATTGCTATAACAAAAATGCAGAAAATATCCCCTTTTAGTTGGGAATTATCAAAAAAATCAGAAAATGTTACGAAATTCATATTAACTGCATTGAGTATAAGTTCAAGACACATAAGAGCCCTAACCATATTTCGACTCGTGATCAATCCATAAAGACCAATCAAAAATAAATAGGCACTCAAAACAAGTACATGTTCGAGTATCATTCAGCAACTCCTTATCAATTTTGATTCATTTCAATATGAATAATAAATATAATTATAATTCACCGGATTCAATCAACTAGAATAGAATAAAAAAGTACGAATAAAAACTATATTAGGATTAAGGAAAAAATTTGTCAAACATATCAAATATAAAAATTGATATTTAAAATTATGAAATAGTATTCAATCAAATTTAATTGAATGAACAGAAAAAAATATCATAACATACACAAAATTTTCTTTGGTCTTTACTAATTAGAACCCTTTTTTATTGACGAGCCACAGAAATTGCACCTATCAAAGCAACTAAAAGAATTATTGAAATGAGTTCAAATGGAAGAAAAAAATCTGTTGATAAATGAATTCCTATTTGTTGACTATTACTTATTAAATCTTGCTCTAAAATCTGGTTTAATCTTGTAGTCCAAATAACCCCGTACCATGACGTATCGAGAATAGTAGAAATTAATGAAAAAAGAATAGTTGTACAAACCAATGAAGTAATCCGATCCCCAACAGTCCACAGATTGAAATCTGTGGAATATTCTGAATCATTCATGAACATCACAGCAAATATGATTAAAACATTTATGGCCCCCACGTAAATAAGGAGTTGTGCAGCAGCTACAAAATGGGAATTTGATAGAATATACAATAAAGATATACAAACAAGAACAAATCCTAAGGAAAAGGCTGCAAATATTGGGTTGGGAAGTAATACCACTCCCAGACCTCCTAGTAGAAGACCGGATCCCAGAAAAACTAAAAGAAAATCATGTATTGGTCCAGGCAAATCCATTATATTATTAAAATAAGAAAAAAATAGAAATCCGTTTCATGACCTTATTACTTTAACCGGGGAATTTTTTTTTAATATGTTTCGAATAGAGTGAAATTAGAATCTAATGGATATGAATTGATGTAGATACAATTATTAGACAGTTTCGCTTTTTTATTCTAAAGTTGATTTTCAACCCATCTATTTCAAGAAAGTAATTATGAATATATTATATTAAAAGAATGAGCCTTAATACTTAGAATACTATTATATAAATACTTAAATACTATTATATAAATACAATATAAATTTTTAATTAAATTCTTTATATAATTCAACAGTTTTGCATTCTTTTTTTAATCAAATTAATGGGTTTACCCATTTTTTGTTTGAGGTGAATTCAAAATTGTTCGAATAGTGTAATCGTCAATTACTGACATTGGTAAACGACCCAAAGCTATTTGATTATAATTCAATTCGTGACGATCATAAGTTGAAAATTCATATTCTTCAGTCATTGACAAACAATTTGTTGGACAATACTCAACACAATTACCACAAAATATACAAATTCCAAAATCAATACTGTAATTAAGTAATCGTTTTTTTCGAATATTAGTTTCCAATTTCCAATCAACAACAGGCAGATCTATAGGACATACTCGAACACATACTTCACAAGCAATGCATTTATCAAATTCGAAATGGATTCGACCGCGGAAACGTTCCGATGTTATTAATTTTTCATAGGGATATTGAATAGTTACAGGTAAACGATTTGTGTGGGATAAGGTAATCATGAAACCTTGACCAATATACCTTGCAGCTCGTAGGGTTTGTTGACCATAATTCATGAACCGGGTTATCATAGGAAGCATATTGTAATTATCTATGAATAGTTTGATCTTTGTTTCTTTCTCTTGTTTAAAACAAGTAATGAATATTTCAATTTAGAGTGAAAAGAGTTGGAAAGAAGTTGTTAATAATAGATTACCAAGGGAAATCGGTAAAAGAAATTTCCATCCAAGATTTAATAGTTGATCCATTCTTAGCCTAGGTAAAGTCCATCTTGTTGCGATAGAAATGAACAAGAACAAATAAGTTTTAGCTAATGTAATAAAGATACCAATTGTTGTTCCAAAAATTTGATCCCTTTCAAATAGCTCCAGAATAGATATATACGGAATAGAAATATTCCAACCGCCTAAGTATAGAACTGTTACAAATAATGAGGAAATTAATAGATTTAGATAAGAAGCAACGTAAAATAACCCAAATTTGATACCGGAATATTCAGTTTGATAACCTGCTATTAATTCTTCTTCCGCTTCTGGTAAATCAAACGGTAACCTCTCGCATTCTGCTAGGGAAGAAATTAGAAAAATGATAAAACCTATAGGTTGACGCCACAAATTCCATCCCCAAAAACCATATTTTGATTGTGCCTCAACTATATCAACTGTACTTAAACTGTTAGATAATCCTAGTCGGTGATAACATTACTATTCTCGCCGCTATTACAAAACCGTACATGAGGTCTTCGCCTCATACGGCTCCTCGGGGGCCATAAATAAATCTAAGGACCAGATTAGTATTATTTAGATGGATATGATGTGTTCGAAAATATATTAAATATAAATATATCTGGGGTCCCGAATTATACCAATGGAATTCTGTCTGCTCAAATTCTAAGAATAAAAAAAAAGCGCTTCGGAATTCATCTCATCCTTTACAAAATTTAATTTCTATTTGTTGAGTAATAACTTAATCCTTTAATAAAATACTCCTTGTAAAAATGGGTATTTCAGCCCATCATGGTTTTCAATTACAAAAAAGAATTAGACATCCTATTAGTTTATTATTCATGACAGAAATTCTATTTTATTTTCGAAATATATGAAAATAAATATCCTTGTTTCATTCCTATTCTTCCTTCTTTTTTCGAAAAAAAGTTGGTGGACTTAAAAAATAAAGGATTATTTCGTTTCTGATAGTCATTACATTTATCGGTGGATAGGAGCATACTCTGAATCGGAATCTTGGGGAGTACTGTCTGATCATTTCTACTAATTTCAAGCCCCAATTAACCTTCTTTTTTTTGTTATCTTATGTTATGCATAAATATCCTTTTCAATTTGGTTAATCTCTATTACAAATTCTTTGTGTATTTTGGTGTTTCTAACCATCCACGCATTTTTACCTAATTGCCGCTCACTTTATAATACATGTATGTTAATCTATATAACTGATAGTGAAAACGTCATACGGTTAATATTTTTTTTTAACCCGCTTCAAGCCAGGATGACTAATCAACCAACCTTGGGGTAAAGTGATTCTTACGCTTATGTTTATTTCCGTTTAACCCTTGTACATAGGAAATGAGACTCAATTTTGCTTTTTACTGCTAATTTCTGAGCAGTTTTTTTCACTCATATATAACTATCAAATTCCTTTTATTAAGATTAACCCGAAAGATAAATATAAATATATATATATATATATTCCGTTTTTAACTTATTCGTCTAGAAGACCCGGAATAGTCAAAATAAACATTTATGTTTCAACGAATCGCACGTAGAGATATTGATAAAACACATAGAGTTAATGGTATTTCATAACTAATCGATTGGGCAGCAGCTCGCAGACCACCTAAAAAAGAATATTTATTATTTGATCCATATCCTGACATAAGAAGTCCAATCGGAGCAATACTTGAGATGGCAATCCATAAAAAAATACCGATATTGAGATCCGCTAAAACAAGGTGATTGCTAAAGGGAATTACTGAATAACTTAGTAAAATTGAGATAACTGCTATAGATGGTCCAATACTAAATAAAGGAGTATTTCCTCTCGATGGGCGAAGATCTTCTTTGAAAAGTAGTTTTGTCCCGTCGGCTAGAGCTTGAAGAATTCCCAACGGGCCGGCGTACTCAGGTCCAATACGTTGTTGTATCCCTGCAGATATTTCTCTTTCTAACCACACAATTACTAGTACACCTGTTATGATTCCCAATACAAGAGAAAATATAGGGACAAATATCCATATGAGTCCATAGACCTCTTTTAAAGCTTCCAATCTAACAAAAGAATTTATAATTTGTACTTCTGTTGCATAAATTATCATTTTAACGATCAACTTCTCCCATAATTATATCTATGCTACCGAGTATCGTCATAATATCAGCCAATTTCATTCTTTTAACTAGTTCAGGAAGAATTTGCAAATTAATAAAACCCGGCGGTCGGATTTTCCATCTCCAAGGAAAACCACTTTGATCTCCTATGATAAAAATTCCCAATTCCCCTTTTGGAGCTTCAACTCTTACATAAAGTTCTTGTTTCGATAATTCAAAAGTAGGAGAAGGTTTTTTACTAATGAATCGATACTCAAAATAATTCCATTCTGGATTCCTTTTTCTATCAAAGCTTCTGCTTTCTAAATTCTCATAGGGACCCCCCGGAAGTCCTTCCAGAGCCTGTTGAATAATTTTGATGGATTCTGTCATTTCGCTAAGTCGTACTAAATAACGAGCTAATGAATCTCCTTGTTTTTGCCACTGAATTTCCCATTCAAATTCATCGTAAGACTCATAACGATCAACTTTACGAAGATCCCATGGTATTCCGGATGCGCGTAGCATTGGTCCGGATAAACCCCAATTTATTGCTTCTTCCCCACCAATAATCCCAACGCCTTCAACCCGTTCTAAAAAAATAGGGTTTCGTGTAATCAGTTTTTGATATTCAACAACCTCTGTTAAAAAATAATCACAAAAATCCAAGCATTTATCTATCCAACCATAAGGTAAATCAGCCGCTAGTCCTCCAATACGAAAAAAATTATGCATCATTCTCATACCGGTGGCAGCTTCGAATAGATCATATACAAATTCTCGTTCTCTGAAAATATAGAAAAAGGGAGTCTGTGCCCCAATATCTGCCATAAAAGGGCCAAGCCATAACAAATGAGAAGCTATACGACTCAATTCCAGCATAATTACTCTGATATAGCTGGCCCTTTTAGGAACTTGAATATTTCCCAATTGTTCTGGTCCATTTACTGTTATTGCTTCTGTAAACATAGTAGCTAAATAATCCCATCGCGTTACATAAGGTAAATATTGTATAATTGCTCGGTTTTCTGCAATTTTTTCCATTCCTCTGTGTAAATAACCCAATATGGGTTCACAGTCAACAACATCCTCACCATCTAGAGTAACAATTAAGCGAAGAACACCATGCATGGATGGGTGGTGAGGTCCCATATTGACTATCATAAGATCTTTTCCTGTAACTGGTCTCTTCATAAGTTTTTCCTTGATTCGTTCTGGCATGAATTAGATTGTTGAAAAAGAAGTTTATCAAAAAATTCAAGATCTAAAAATTAACTAATTCACAATTTTTGAATTTAACGAGTTTTTAATTCCCGAATATTCAACTGATTAATTAATTCTTTATAACGTACTCTATTTTTTTTTGACAAATAAGCCAGCAGTCGTTGACGTTTTCCCAGAATTTTTCGTAGACCCCTCTGAGATAAATAATCTTTTCTGTGCAATTCCAAATGTGAAGTAAGTCTTCGTATCTTATTAGTGAAACTGAATACTTGAAATTCAACAGATCCCCTGCTTTCTTCTTTTTTTTCTTGAAATGAAATGAATGCATTTTTTATCATAAAAAGAAATCCTTCCCTTTTTAATATGAATTGAAAGATATGAATTTTACTGATCAGTAATAATAATGGTAGTTTTTTTGTACAAGGATCTGAATTTAATTATCAACTTCTTAATTTTACCACAAAAAGTCTAAATTTAGATCTAAAAAAGGAGGATTCTGTTAATTTAGTTATGGATCTGCGCTAATTGGTATTTACGTCATTGATTAAATGAATCTCATGTATAAAGATTGAATTTAAAACAATCCCTCATATTTGTGCATACAAGTGTGTTCATATACCGTAACTTATATATTATATATAGTAAAAAGGATCTATCATTAATGAATTTGAAATCGCGTATACATATGTATTCTTATCATACTGAAATGATTTCCGTTAGTAGTATTAAACCAATAGCGATTCATACAAGCTAAATCTTCTAATCTAAAATTGGGCCAAAGAAAGGATTTGAATTTAATTAGGTTATTTTTATCCTTATCAAGATCTTTCTTTTTATGCAAAACTGTGGTCAAGTTTTGAATATTCGTATCAAATCTTGAATTTCTATCCCTCGCATTTTTTTTTTTTAAGTTGAGATAAATTAAAATTCGAAATTCTCTACGTCGTTTAGGGGATAGAATATTTTCAGGAACAAAGAAATCATAATGATTTTTTTTATCAATATAGCTTTTTTTTTTGTATCTTTTACTTATTTTGTGTTTATTTTTATGAACCAATGAAATACCTATGGTTCTATATATAATAAGTTGTCCATCGTTTTTTACAGACAAACGGATAGGTTCAATAATCAATATTCCTTTTTTCATTAATTTTGCAAAAGTGAAATTCTTCTCAATCATTAGAATATCGAGGCTCATCTCTCCTCTTTCAATAGAAGATATCGCTATCTCGTTTGGATTTTTTAGTCTAACCAAGAGACAGTATACTTTTACATTATTGAGAATTTTTTGATTAAAAAAAAAACTCCATCGCAATTGAAAACGCGAATACCTTGTGAGAAATAAATCAAGTTCCGTTTCGGTATTGCTTTTGTATTGTTTTTTATTTTTACGTTTTTTTATCTTCGATTCTGCATATTTTTTTTCTTGGTTTGATAGAGCTGATTCAGGATTTCTTTTTTTTTCTTTATCTGATTCAAGCTCTCCGTGATCTGCCGATTCTTTTTCTTCTTTATTTAGATTATAAAAAAGAAGGGAGTTTTTTTCGTTTGATGGTATAAAACCTTTTTTCTTTCGAGTGATCTTTTTATTAATATTTTTTTTTTCATTAAAATTGAAAAGAAGTAATTTAATTGGTATGACCCACGGTTTCATTTTATATGTACTAGAAAATAAGCAAAATTCTGGAAAGAAAAAAAATGCAAAATTTGTTATACGATGATTTAGTATTTCTTCATTCATTCCCATCCAATCAAAAAATAAACTTTTTTGATTAGCAAGACCCGTCTTAGTTATTTTATCAATTCTTTGATAATTCTGAACTTTAGTCTTAATATATTTTTTTTTACTCTTGGTATCAACCCAGGGCTCAATATTTATTTTTTTTCTAAACCAAAAGTTGAGAATTCTCCAATCCAAATATTTTCTATGCCGAATTTGCCCTATACCCCGAATATGATATTTTTCTAGAAAACAAGAGACTAAACAATTATCTAGAGCAATGCCTATAGACATGTCAAAAAAATTTTCTGTAGAATGAATAGATTTGTAGCAAAAAAGATTATATATAGAATCTTTTTTGAAATTATGTTTTGGATTTAATAACGAGTTGGTCTCAAAAAAATTTTGTTTTTTGTAATTATCAAATTTGTTTTTTTCATATGAATCCGTTTTGGTTAAACTTGAATTTAGAACTAGAGAGTTTTGCTTTATTTTATTTTTCCATTTTTGGGTTACTAATCTAGCCCATGCAATCTGAGGTAAATTGTATTGAGAATGACTTCGTAACCAGTTTTTCCATTGATTTACTTTGGAATTTAAAAAGGTTTTATCTTTCAATTCATAATGAAAGAGTCCTTGTTCTTGAAAAAAATCCTTTATTTGATTCTTAACAAAAAAGGATGTTATGCATATGTTATATTTAAGAACAGCCTTTAATTTCGAAACGTTACTAACTTGAATTTGTGATAATTTGTAAAATACATATGCTTGTGATAAAGAGCATAGGTCATAACTAATTTTTTTTTTTTTTTTATTGGATATTAAATTTTTTATAGCCGAAATAAAATAAATGGTATTTTTTTTTTTATTAATTTTTTCTCCATTTTCTTCATTCTTGTAAATATATTTATCAAGAATTGTTGTTGTTGATTCAAAAAAAAGTTGTGTAGTAATTCTTGGAATATTAATGATACCTAGAAAAAGAGTTATAGAGAGTTGTTCAATGCAAAATTTTATAAAAAAAATGGATTTACGAATTAATCGGATATTTTTTCTTTTGAATGTCTGCCAACTTTTTTTTGATGACTCAATTATTTTAGAATCATAACGCAGTTTGTTACAACTATTAGTTAGATTTTCTTTTTCTTTTGAAATTTCTTCTGTTTGATTTCTTATTGTCTTTATTCTATCAATCAAATTTTTTATTTTGTTTTCGCTGAGTGAAGAATTTGTCCACTCCATGGATTTTTTTTGAACAGATAGTTCATGAATCATCTGATTACTCATTATTGAATCTTTTTTAGTTTCATTTAATTCATATATTTCTCTCAGGCCAAATAATGGAGTTAGATTTCGTTTTGAAAGGTTTTTTATTTTTCCTTTTAGAAAAAGCAAGTTTTTGATAATCCAGTTTTTCATTTCTTTTGCGACTTTTAGTAAAATTGTTGCTCTTTCTTTGAAAATCCTTAAAACCAGAAAAGACTTAGTTTTGCATTTTTTGATTCTTTTTTTTAATTCTTTAAAAATAGGTTCAAAAAAAGAAGGTTTTTTTTTGGCAGAACCAAACGGTAGTTCAGTTTCCAGTCCCCAAACTGTTAAAAAACAAAAATCATTTTTTTCTCCCTTCTCTTTTGTTTTTTTTAGTCGAGCCTTCTGAGATGATTGAAATTTAGATTTATGCCACGGTTTAAGATAAAAAGGAAATAGGATTTTTATCTGAATACCATCCGTTAACCAGTTTCTTGGAAATTCTGTTTCGGATAGTTGAACCCCATTATAAGTGCATTTAACATGCATTTCACGTTTCCAATCCTTTAAATCCTCAGACCACTCGGGAATTTGAAATAATAACAGACGGATGCTATTTTTAATTATTATCAATAAAGGTAATATAATATATTTTCTAAGAATAGATTGAGTTACTAAGAGAGAACCTCTTATTATTTGAGCAAATAGGAAGCTATCCCAAGTTTCGGCAATTTCTATCCGTCTTTTTTCTTCTATTTTTGATTGTTCTTCTTCTTTTTTATCAATTTTTTGTTTTTTGTTTTTCCACATTAAATTTCTAAGAATTTTTTTTTTTAGCCCCCATATATCAAACGAAAAAACAAAAAGTTTATCTATTCTATCAAAAAAAAGGGGGGAATGTACTTTTGCTTGAAAAAATTCCCAAATAACAGTTTTACGTCTTTGGGAACGCATGGATCCTTTAATTATCTCTCGACGAAAATCAGATTGTTGTGAATAACGGATCAAAGCCATTTCATCTTTTTGATCAGAATTTTGATTATCTTTGAGATTAGTATAAATCTCGTTATGCGGCTCTTTATCAGTAAAAACCACTACACGTTTTGCTTTTCTTGAACGAAGTCCAGGCTCCGTTGGTACATTTTCTTCATTTTCACCTTCCAATTCTTCCGACTCACTTGTTAATTTGTATGACCATCGAGGAACTTTTTTATGGATTTCATGGAAATCCATAAAATTTTTTATAAGAGTTTGATCATTGTTATCAGTTATAACGACATCAAATAAAAATTTGAAAATTTTTATTTCTTCTTCTGAATGAATTTTTTCTTCTTGGGGTTCTGAAAAAAAAGAAAGTTTTTTCTCTATTGACAAAGATTTTCTATTAAATTTTTCTATTGTTTGCTCAAATTTTTGAGAATTAATCTTCAGAAGTATACCATGAATCTTGTTTATCCAAAATCCTCCTATATTATTTTTTCTATAGGTTTCGGTTA